ACACGTTTTTTTTTTATTTTGATGGCGGTGCTTTGACATTGACAGATACGGCTCGATAAAAATACGTACCCCAAAACATAAAATTGTGCAAGAATATATGGTTCCGTTGTTTCTTTTTTTATTTCATAACAAGCATTTTTGTTTCAAATAATAGTCATTGGAACAAAAAAAAAGGCCCGGCGAGGTACTGACCTGGCCAGGCCGTGGAATCTTAAAAAGCTCTTGCAGACGAAATCAAAGAGGTACTTTTTATATTATTTATATATTTATTACTTATATAAAATATTTATTACTTATATAAAATAACTACTATATATTTTATTTATTACTTAATAAAAACTTAATCAAAATAAAATATATATTATTATTTTGATTATTTTATTTAGGTATTTCTAGGTATTTCTAATTATATAGGCAGTTATATATATATGAATTTATATTCATTTTATATTCATTGGAATAGTGGATTGGAGATATTTCTTTCGAGCCCTTCTTACTTTATTTTATATTAATTATCAATGGAATTACTTTTTTCCTCTATTTTTTATATTTTTATATGTCTAGATAATTATATATCTATATAATAAACTAATAATAGAATTAAAATAATATTAATATAATAAAAGAAGAGGTATAAAAGAAAAACCCTTTTTTCAAACCTTACTTTTTGTGTAATGTAACATAGTAATTATCCTTTTCAGATGGGGGAGATGGCTGAGTGGACTAAAGCGTCGGATTGCTAATCCGTTGTACGGGTTTTTCGTACCGAGGGTTCGAATCCCTCTCTTTCCGCTTTTGTCAATGACTTGGTATTTTTTTTTTTTATTTAATAGTTAAAGATGTGGAATATATAAAATGCTAAGAACATTTAAAAATCGATCAAGGAAAATAAAAACTTTCTTTTTTATTCGTCACGTCCAGGATTACGTCCTGGATCATTAGATAGGAATCCGAAGATAAAGAGAGAAACAAAGAATATCACTACTGTGTAAACAAATAGTTTGAGAGTAAGCATTACACAATCTCCAAGATCATTTTTTTTTTGAAAAAAAAAAAAGAGAATAGATTCTCCATTTTTATACCACATATATCTGATTTTGACACCAAGAACTGGTTTTTTATAAATCTAGAAATAGAAAATCATTTTCAGAAATTCATTTCTATTTATAATGGAATATGAGTCAAGTCTTTCATTACCCATTTTTTTCCATACCCACAATATCTAATTGTGGGGGACTCTAATAAGTTCTTTCGATGGAAAAAAGGTACGAATGCGGAAATGGGGCGATCCCCAGACTTTTTGTGACGATACAAGAATTTGAATATTTGAATCGAAGCTTTATACTATAAAACTTATCTGATTTTATCATATCAATTCATATCAATTGTTAGAATTTTTTTTTTTATTTTTTTAGAACAAATCATGAATCTTTCTAGGACAGTATTCAAGATCTCATCGAAAACTTACAGCAGCTTGCCAAACAAAAGCTAAGAGAAAAAATAGCAAAGGTATTACTGGCATAATATCTACGATTGGATTCAAAAAAGCGTAGGCCTCGGGTAATTTGGCGAAGAAAAAACTATTTGAAGAAAGAGCAGAATTAAGCCAGATACAGATCAAACTAAAGATATTAAGCATAACAAACATTTTGTTCTTTGTTTTGTTCTTGAAGATAATTGTATTTATTTTTATTTTGATTGAGTTCTTAATATGAGTTATTAATAATTGATAATATAATGTTCTTTTTTTTTTTAGTTTAAGTTATAGAAAAAAATGAGTAAAAACTCAAAATTCAAAAAGAAAAAGAAGGTAGACCAAAAAACTTTTCTTTGATTTGAACTAACTCAATCAAAAATACTTCAATTCTCAAATGAAAAGAGAATAGAAGAAATCATACTTTCATACAATATCTTAATTGAATTATATGTAATGATCAATAAATTTCATTTCATTTGATATCTAAATGTATCAAAATCCTAGTACCAATCTATTCTATAGATATTTGGACTATAATTGACGAACAACTAATAACAATATTAGTGTTTATTAATATCGAATATAAATAGAAAATGGGGCGTGGCTAAGTGGTAAGGCAACGGGTTTTGGTCCCGGTATTCGGAGGTTCGAATCCTTCCGTCCCAGAACATAATAAAAGATTGTTTTTTTTTTTAACAACTTTCTGTTTTTTTTATTAAGACTATAATCAAATACTAAATAATATTATATATTATATAGAATATGATTCTTTTTTCTTATTATTCTTATAATGATTGATTCTTATCTGAATTATATCTTTTTCAAAAATTAAATCGTATTCAAATAACACCAAATAACACACAAATAAATATAATTGAATCCATTTGTATCCAGGTAAGATGGGAGCATAGATCAAAAGAAGAGAAAAGAGTTTGAATTCAAAAAGCAAAATCTGGGGACGGGCTTTTCATTGTATGCCTATCCCTCTCATATTGAAGTTAGTTAGTCATAAAAAAGAAAAAAAAAGCCTGCATCACTTAGAATGCAGCATTTAAAATTCCAATGGATATCGTAAGTAAGGCTTTTTTTAAATTTTTAAAATGATAAACACGGGTGTGTTTTTGATATTGGGGTACTAATTAACTTCAATCAATAATCAATAGGATTAGGATTCTTTTTTGTGTTTTCTCTAATGAATAATTGTAAATCTATGTAACAATTGAGACTTTATTATCTTATTCACTTTACCTTAGGTAAAGGTTGCAAAAAGATTATTGAATCTTTTTAAGTCAAATAAACTACGAAGAAAATGAGGAAATGCTTATATGTATGTCTTGTTATCGTTCTATTTCATTGAAAACTTTATTTATTTCAATTCATTTTTGCGAAAAGAGATTTGTGATCCCTAAATTAAAAATATTTAACATTTAACATAGAATATATATATAATTACTTTCCAAAACATTTTCTTTTCTTTCGATTATGATTTATCAAAAATAATAACAACTCCAATACTCCCTTAAATCAGTCTTTATTCTCCACCCCATTCAATTAATTAAACTAATGAAAAAAAAAAATTAAATTTTTTTTTTGATCTATCTCTATCTATTTGTTTGAAATGATTGATGGTTTAATCAGAATATGAATTTATCTCTCTTATTATGAAAATACGGTTTTTACTTTTACTGTAAAACTTGATTCAAATAATGTAATGATATTGAAATAAGAAATCTTTCAATCAATTTAATCTTTTTAATAATGTTTTACGAGTCCTTGGTACTTGAAGAAGTGTTAAATTGGTGAATCTTTTTTTCAAGTCACTTGAAGATTAAAGATGCAGATTAAAAAAAAAAGAAAAGAACTTATTTGTGTTATTTATTATTTCGAATTTTTATATTAGAATTTGAAATTATAATATAAAAATCTATGGGGTTAAATTGAATTCTTGCTGAGACTTCTTCATAAATTACCTATTCATAAAAGTATAGATTACTATTAGAACCAATGATTATTCATGATTCCATAATTGAATCAATTACATACTGGTTACAGCAACCTACTAGAAAAATGTTATGGTAAAACTTCGTTTAAAACGATGTGGTAGAAAGCAACGTGCGACTTGAAGGATATGGTCGGTTGTGGATTCTGACATCCGCCATTTTTTTATATTCATTATATAGGAATGAGGGTGCTCCTGGTTCGACATCGTTTGTTCTGTTCCACTAGAAAAACCTTATTTTGGGGGGGTTGTGGTGTAAATAGTACATGATCATGATGGAGCTCGAGTAAAAAGTATTGATTCATTTTTTAGGGGTACGGATCTAGGGTTAGTGTTAATTAATAAGTTGAAACAACTTCGTAAGTATATTTTCGATATAGAAATCGAAAGGATCCAATTCTAGCAAGTTTCAAATTCATAAGAAAAATTGCTTGGAATTGGTAAAACTGTTTCGATCAAAAGTGTATCACGTGGGAATCAACCATTTGTATGATTCTTTGATAGAAAGAAATTACAAAAATGGTATGTTGCTGCCATGTTTTGAAATGATTAAAGATCACCGAAGTCATGTCTAAACCCAACGATTCAAGGGAACGATAAAGAATTCTGGAACAAGTAAATACCGTTTTCAGTTGTCTCAATAAATAGATCATAATGAAGAATAAAAAAAATTCTAAAGGAGAGAGACAAAAAATGCGTGGTTAAAGACCGCTCAATAAACGAAATGCCTAAAGGTTTTCTTTTGGGTTATTTGAAAATTATCCAACTTGAGTTATGAGGATGTGAATACGAATGATTTTTTTTCCTTTTTCGGACAATAATAAGAATAAGGAAAAGTACTTAAATCATAGTTTAATTGATTTGATGATTTTATGGATCTATTTAATATTAATTACAAATTCTATACATAGACATAATTTCGAATTTTCTTGAGCCGTACGAGGCGAAAACTTCTTATACGTTTCTAGGGGGGGGAGTATTATTCATCTACATCTATCCCAATGGGTGGTTTATCGAATCGTTGCAATTGATGTTCGATCCCGAAGAGAAGGAAGAGATCTTCGGAAAGTGGGTTTTTATGATCCGATAAAGAATCAAACTTATTTAAATGTTCCCGCTATTCTATATTTCCTTGAAAAGGGCGCTCAACCTACGGGAACTGTTTATGATATTTCAAAGAAGGCGGGAGTTTTTATGGAACTTTCCTTTAATCAACAGATGAAATTAAATTAATGAAATAAAAAAAAGGGGGGAGGGGGATGACTTGTATATAACTTTGTATATTCTATATTACTCCCCCTCTTTTGTTCTATTCCTACCCATTTATAATTACTACCATAACATTTATTATTACTACCATAAAATGTTGTCGTTATAGACGACAACATTTTCTTTTTTTTATTTTAGTAAGATAAATTCATATAAGACAGATAAATAGAAAAAAAAAAAGAAAGTGAAAGTTTCAACGAAAACCAACCATTATTGAATTAGCAATAATGTAAAATTTTCTATTTATAGATCCAACTACTTCATTTAGTCACTTTCTTTTTTTTTTATGAACTGAACAAATAAAATAAAAAAAAAAAACAGGGTATTTAAACTTGCTTTTTTTACTTATATTGATTGAGTAAACCCAAGCAATATTTTTTTATATTTCTCTCCGAATTTTTTTTACACCCATACCTTTTTGTATCTATCTTTATTATTTATGGAGTATCAATTCAATACAAGTCATTCGTTTTTTTTATTTTATTTTTATTATAATTATAGTAATTCAATAGAATATTGAATTTAATAAGAAAATATTGTTAAATGAAATAGAAAATATTGAATAATTTTGTATTTTAATTTATGGTTTTCTACATTATGTTCTTTTCTCAACATTCATATTGACAACAGTATATCAAACAAATATAATCCGATTGTGAATAAATGTATCTATTTCTCTGTTCTATAGACTTGGTTTTTTATTTTACTTTATTCAAACGATGGGTTCATTGGATTTGCTGGGATACAAGAAGTCTTTCTTTTTTTTTTTAATCAACAAAAAATAGATAAGATAATAATGTATAACATACGAACAAAATCTGTGATAGTCGATCAATTTACATTTGATTTATATTTTTATCTTAATCTATCTTCTTATTTTAGACGTCATTGTATTTGCATCTGATATGTTCAGTTTTATGTTCAGAATCCCTTAGAAATAGTTTTTCTATTTTCATATTTGGATTACGTTGTGTAATTCAATCTCTTTTTTGATTCCGATTGGATCTATACATTTTGATTCGGGTTGCTAACTCAACGGTAGAGTACTCGGCTTTTAAGTGCGACTAGCGTTTTTTACACATTTGTATGAAGTAACGGATTCGTCGATACCATCGGTAGAGCTTTGTAAGACCGCGACTGATCCTGAAAGGAAGGAATGGAAAAAGCAGCATGTCGTATTAATGGAGAATTTTGAGAATCTTTTATTTGTATCTTATCGGATCGATACAAAATCTTGTTTGAATTCTTGACGCGGAAAAAAAAATAAAAAAAAAAGATGAAAGTTGGGTTAAGTGAATAAATGGATAGAGCCCCTTGGCTCCAATTCTAGGGAAACAAAAAAAAGCAACGAGCTTCTGTTCTTTTCTTAATTTGGATAATTACCCGATCTAATTAAACGTTAAAAATAGATTAGTGCTTGATACGGGAAATGTTTTTACCATAAGTAGATTATCGATTTTTTTTAATCCTAATTATTAGTAGATATTCTCTATTAGAGTGTGGGGATGAATGTGTAGAAAAGTAGTATATTGATAAAAATATTTTTTTTTTCTAAAATCAAAAGAGCGATTGGGTTGAAAAAATAAAGGATTTCTAATCATCTTGTTATCCTATAATGAACATAAACAGATTTCATTAGATGGAAAAAGAAAGAATAAAGAATCCGTTGATAAGTCTTATCTGTTTCCGGGGTATCTATCTAGTTTTTTCTTACTATAATATCCTGTTTTGACTGTATCGTACTATGTGTCATTTAATAACCCAAGAAATCTCCTATCCCGGGTTTAAATCTAATTTCAAATAAATGGAGGAATTAAAAGGATATTTAGAACTAGATAGATTTAAGCAACATGACTTCCTATACCCACTTATCTTTCAGGAGTATATTTATGCACTTGCTCATGATCATGGTTTAAATAGGTCTATTTTGTTGGAAAATGTAGCTTATGCTAATAAATCTAGTTTACTGATTGTAAAACGTTTAATTACGCGAATGTATCAACAGAATCATTTGATGATTTCCACTAATGATTCTAACCAAAATCCATTTTTAGGATACAACAAGAATTTGTATTCTCAAATTATATCAGAAGGATTCGCAGTTATTGTGGAAATTCTATTTTCTTTACGATTAATATCTTCCTTAGAAGGGGCACAAATCGTAAGATCTTACAATTTTCGATCCATTCATTCAATATTTCCTTTTTTAGAGGACAAATTCCCACATTTAAATTATGTGGCAGATGTATTAATACCCTACCCCATCCATTTGGAAATCTTGATTCAAACCCTTCACTACCGGGTGAAAGATGCTTCCTCTTTGCATTTATTGCGGTTCTTTCTTCATGAGTATTCTAATTGGAATATTGTTATTATTCCAAATAAAGCTATTTCTATTTTTTCAAAAAGTAATTCAAGATTATTGTTATTCCTATATAATTCTCATATATGTGAATACGAATCTGTCTTTCTTTTTCTCCGTAAACAATCTTCTCATTTACGATTAACATCTTCTGGAGTCCTTTTTGAGCGAATTTATTTACATAGAAAAATAATAAAACATCTTGTCGAAGTCTTTGCTAATGATTTTCCGGGCATCCTATGTTTCCTGAAGGATCCTTTCATTCATTATGTTAGATATCAAGGAAAATCAATTCTGGCTTCAAAAGATACGCCTCTTCTGATGAATAAATGGAAATATTACCTTGTCAATTTATGGGAATGTCATTTTTATGTGTGGTTTCACTTGGGAAGA